TCTCATCAAATAAATAGGGGGATTTTCATTATTTCAACTCCTACAGATTGGTAGGAGAAAGACATATTTAGTACAATTATTGAGAGCATTCTAGTCCGGATTCCATGAGATACTGAGTCTGCTTTTTCGATTGTTCCCAATTCATGGAATGGAATAGAGGACTATATGTTTCTCGGGCGCACAGACCTAAATTGAATTCATTTCTTGTACAATACAAAATGAATTTCACATTAACAGAATTTCATTTCCCTGATAGAATACTTTTCCAGATTCAAAAATCCCCCCTTCTGGCTTCGGTTTTGTTTGTGTAACGGCAATTACTAATGTGAAGTTGAAAAATCTATTTCATTCAAATTGTACGCTGAGCTTTTGGTATAGGTATCCCAGTACGAATAACCTAAGGAAGGAGGGTAAAAGAAAAATAAAGATCAATATCCCACCCCTTTTAGCTTGGCAAGTAGCAGAGGAATAAATCCATAACTCAAATAGTTAGTTTGATGGAATATTACATCCTTTATCCCGGGACTCCTCTTTATCACACTTCTTTGTCTTCCAAGAAAACTAGATCATTAAAAAAAAACGGAGTTTAGAACGTAACTCCCTTCTTTTTCCACTCCGCTTCGATTGTTTGTTGGGGGTTTGTGACTAATGGAAACGGACGGGTGGTCAGACGATACTTTATCCGATGATTGTACAAGGAGGACGTAAGGTAGGTTATAGATAAAGAACAGAAAAGAATGAGAAATAAAGAAATTTTGGATTCGGTATGGATAAAAGATCTTCCTATGTTATACTATTCAATTCTTGACGACGAATTGATTTGATAGCTCAGATATTGTTATTCATGATATTGATCTGATTTCAAGATCATCGAGAGGGAATTCATTCATTGAATTGACAGGAGAAAGATTTATTATCTCTATGGGATTAAATCCCGAGTTATTTTGAAGTAAAAAAACGATGAGATTATGGAAGTAAATATTCTTGCATTTATTGCTACTGCACTGTTCATTCTAGTCCCTACTGCGTTTCTACTTATCATTTACGTAAAAACCGTAAGTCAAAATGATTAATTAATGAGTTAATGGTTAAACAAATCAAATGAGAAGGATTCTCATTTTGCGTCTTAAATGAAATGAGCGGACTATAATCGGCAGTATTCTATGAGATCCGATAGTACGGTAAGAAAGAAATAGATGAACCCTTCTTTCTTACCATACTATCTATTAGTGTTAGTATTATTGTAGTGTATAAAGTTATACAGCGTATAAAGAAAGTTGTACTTTTTAATCTAATAAAGATAGAGGCTAAATATAAATCAATCTACAATATTCATATATGTAGATATCAATTCCATTCATTTCATATATAGAATGGACATAGGACCCAATTCTATTTCTTTGATACATCTATTTGTTTCGAGCAATCTGAAATAATCGTCTGACTCTTATAGTTCGAATTTCTAGATTTTTGATTATTTACAATATGAATTTCAGGATCTATCGAAAGAATCAAATCAATGCAGGAAAAACGATATGGGCATATATTAATAAAATCAAATAGTCATTTTTTTTAGCATTCCGAAGAAATAATTGATTGAGCCATTGACAGGAGTTCGGTGGGCACTTCTTCGGATTTCGAAGAGTAAACCTCACAGATTTTTAACGGTTGAACCACGATATGAAATGTGTCGATAAAATCGAAATTCCGAAAAGAAAAGGAAAAAAATAATAGAAAATAATAAAAAAAGGAAAGTGCGCAATATGTGACGCCCCTAAGGCAAGATCTTCTTTTATTATGCATAGTATCCCGTTAGACAACCACTATGTTTATATTCTTTCTCATATAAAGTGCGTATACACTTAACAAAACGACTTCCTTTTTGAAGAGTAAAAAGGGAAAGAAAAGGGGATCGGGTCTTCCTCAGTATCCATCTATCATTCTGGTAAGAGCCCGTTCATTGAAATAGAAAAGTTAGGAAGAATTAAGTTGGACTAAATTTTCTATCATCTGTATCCCTTTCCTTTCGAAACACAAACATGGGAATCCGTGAAATATCTCTTTGATTGAAAGAGTATTAGTCATATAATACATTATTCCACTAGAATCCAATGGAATTTCAAAATGAAGATATATATTCGATTTTTTTCTTTTTAAAGAGTTCAAACCGCCTTGCAGAACGACCTATAAAACAATTGATAGAGTTTGTTCCTCAACTCAATTAGTAGTACCTTTAGAGCCCACTTCTTCCCCATACTACGAGCGAAAGGGAAAATGTAAAGACTACCATTAAAGCAGCCCAAGCAAGACTTACTATATCCATGTGAATTATGTCCCCTATCTTGATGAAGGAATTATTCCATTATTGCTCACTAATAATAGTGGAATCAATGGTGCAGAGTCAAAAAGGGATTCTGACCGAAGACTATTGATGAACCAATCCAACAAATCCACTTCTAAAAAATTCCTATATGATTTGAAATCTGGAAAGACTAAATACAAGTAAAATATGCAATGATATCTCAAGGAACTCTTATTAATGGAACATGTAGGAATAATAAGGCCTATTCTTTTTTGTTAACCTTCATAAGTAAAGTAAAAAAGCATGATCATAGATCACTATCTATTCCATACCTCTATTTCCCTTTTGATCTAATCCATACCATCTCCCGAATGTTTCGCAGAGACAGTTGGGAGATGGTATCTCATATTCTTGACGAGAGGTTGCTGAAAAGAAATTCTTTTTTTTTTGCACTTTTTCTATATCTATTTTATTTAAAGTAAATTTCTATATCTATTTTATTTAAAGTAAATTATCAATCCAATCTAATATTGATTGAATGCCCGAACATTCAGAGATTCTCGTGAGCCCATATATAAAGTATCTAAAGGATCTAAAGGATCTTCCCCCCTCTCCACAACTACTAATGGAATTCAATTTCCTATCCGGCTATCCAATGGAATTCAATTTCCTATCCGGCTATCCAATGGAATTCAAGACCCAGTCAGTAGACACTACATTAGTAGTAGAAAGATTAGCAATAGAAAGGAATCGAGAAGTCTTGAGAGCCCTTCCCCCATTCGAATCTTTCCTTGAATCCTAGATCCAAAGATTTACAATCTTTTAGAAAACCCCCAGATCCGATGCGTAGAAGCAAATAAGTATCAACAGTCCATTTCTTCTACTTCCGCTGGGGAAGAATTTGGAGAGTTCTATCAGCGGAACAGAATTAGAGATTTTGAGCCTTTTTTTGTTGATCAGGCGACACCCGGATTTGAACTGGGGAAAAAGGATTTGCAGTCCCCCGCCTTACCACTCGGCCATGCCGCCAAATTGATACAAAATAGATGCAAATTTTCCCCTTCGGGTTGGAGTACGGAACTTCTTTTTTTATTGTACTTGCATCTTAATCCTCCTTTTCTTAATTCCTTTCCTAAAAGGAACCCTCCTCCTCTTTATTTATTTTTTCTTTTTGGTTGGATTTGATCCAACCCTTCGATTGATTGTATAGTATCTCAAAACACATAATGCCTAAAAATTTCCCCTCCCCTTTCTATTAATATTTAAAAAGGTGGATTTTCAGTCATAAAAAAATTATGACAACTTGGAACCGTTAACTATTGACTGCTGCCTGCGAATTCGTGAACTATTTTTGGATTTGAATCTCCAATTGTGTTTTCCTAATGACATAATCAAAAAGTTGGTGCATAACACATCAGTGTTGATTTGTTTCAATCCAAAATCCTTCTCAATTTCAATTATAACAACAATTATGAGTATATGTAAACCCCAGAACAGAAATTGTTACACAGATATCTAATCGAATTGGGTATCTTATTTATATATGTTGCCTATAGGAAATTATCAGAAAATTATCGTGCTTCAGTTTTTCGTGGAATAGAAAATAGAAACTTTGTTTTGATAGAGCACGGAAATAAAGGAGAAGACGGATCTATAGATAGCTCTATCTGCACGTGTTTAATAAATCCAGCCCTTAGATACTTTGATACTTTACAATTCTAACTTTCTCCATCGTATTCTGCCAATTCTACTAAAAACTGGGTTAGGTAAAAAAATATCTCTTCTCTGTGAATCTTTTTTGAACAATGGAATCATAAAAGAGGTTAAGTGCTAAAAAAATAGACTCTATATTGTTTCTGGTTTTTATGTCTTTATCTCAACGAAAAGATCAAATACCGAATCCATTTAGTTGTCTGGTATGCAAGTTGATTGGAATATGTAATAGCATAATAATGCTAGGAATGGAATCCGTTTTGATATTCTATACAAAATCCCACAATCATAATATAGTAAGCCTAAGTGGCATAATTCTCTTTTTAGGAATGTTTTATCAACCCCTTTCCATTTGTATCTGTTTCAAATTCTAATTTGAAATAGAAAATTCTCTTTCTTCCGCCGTTCATACGTATTTCATACATTCCATATCTGGAATGGAGTCAAATTTCATGCGATTCAGTAAACAGAATCTAAATTCTACCGTTACTAGATCATCTATATGATTCGATGAAGAATGATCTAATAATGGGATTTTTTGATAAATAGGAAATTCAAAATGCTCCAGGATGGAAATGAGGGAATGTATACAATACCGGGGTTTAATCAGATACAATTTGAGGGATTTTGTAGGTTCATTGATCAGGGCTTGATGGAAGAACTTTCTAAGTTTCCAAAAATAGAAGATACGGATCAAAAAGCGGAATTTCAATTATTTTTGGAAACATATCAATTTGTAGAACCATTGATAAAAGAAAGAGATGCTGTGTATAAATTACTCACATATTCTTCTGAATTATATGTATCCGCAGGACTAATTTGGAAAACCCGCAGGGATATGCAAGAACAAACAATTTTGATTGGAAACATTCCTCTAATGAATTCTCTGGGAACTTCTATAGTAAAGGGAATATATAGAATTGTGATCAATCAAATATTGCAAAGCCCCGGTATTTATTACCGGTCAGAATTGGACCATAATGGA